AAAAAAACTTTCAAAAGTAAATCCAATTCTATTATTTCAATTAAGAGAAGTATATGAATCGAGTAAAAATAAAGGAGAAAAAGATTCCATAATCAGCAATCAAAAAATTAACAAACCCGTTAGTAAAATTGGATCTACCAATTGGTCAAATTCTTCATTGACAGAAAAAAAGATGAAGGATCTGACTGATAGAACAAGTAAAATTCGAAATCAAACAGAAAGAATTAGAAAAGAGAAGAAAAAAGTCACTACAAGAATAAATATAAATAATATGAGTCCTAAGAAAATAAGTTATAACGCTAAAAGATTGGCAAAATGGAAAATATTAAAAAGAAGAAATGCTCGATTAATCTCTAAATTATCCCCCCTTTTTAACTTCTTGATTGAAAGAATATACACATATATGTTTTTATCTATCATTAATATTCCCAGAATAAATATAGAACTTTTTCTTACATCAACAAAAAAAATTATTGATAAATTCATTTACAATAATGAAAGAAAGCAAGAAAATATTAATAAAAAAAATAAAAATCCAATTCCGTTTCTATCAACTATAAAAAAGCCACTTGATAGTATTAGTAAAAAAAATTCACATTATTTTTCTGACTTATCCTACATGTCACAAGCATATGTATTTTACAAATTATCAAAAATCCAAGTTAGTAACTCGTCTAAATTAAGATCTATTCTTCAATATCAATTAATCCGTTTTTTTCTTAAGCCTGAAATAAAGGATTCTTGTGAAATAGAAGAGATGTTTCATTCGAAATTAGGAGTTTCAATGAATCAATGGAAAGGATGGTTGAAAGGCTGTAATCACTACGATTTATCTCAGATGAGATGGTCTAGATTAATATCAGAAAAGTGGCGAAATGGAGTTCGCCACTGTCGTATGACGAAAAAGGAAAATTTAAGCAAACGGCATTCATATGAAAAAAACGAATTAATTGATTCCAAAAAACAACAAAAAATTGAAGTCTATTCATTAGTGAATAAATCGAATAAAAAAGATAATTTTCAAAAATACCATATATATGATCTTTTATCATATAAATTTTTAAATTATGATTATGAAAATAAAACAGAATGCTTTTTTGCTAGATTTCCGTTTCAAGGAAATAAGAACCAAGAGATTTCTTATAACACACCCCTTTTTGATATGCTGAAGAGTATTTATATCAATAATTTTCTAGGAAAGGTAGATATTCTACCTATGGAAAAAACTGCGGATAGAAAATATCTTGATTGGAAAATCATCAATTTTTCTCTTATACAAAGGGTAGATGTTGAAACCTGGACCGCGATCGATATTAATATAAATCAAGATACTCCGATTGGTACTAATAATTCTCAAATAATTAATAAAAAAGATCTTTTTCATCTTATTATTCCAGAAATCAATCCAACAAATTCCCACAAAGTATTTTTTGATTGGATGGGAATGAATGAAAAAATGTTAAAGCATCCCATATCGAATCTTGAACTTTGGTTCTTCCCAGAATTTGTGTTACTTTATAATGCATATAAAACGAAACCTTGGTTTATACCAAGTAAATTACTTCTTTTAAATTTGAATAGAAATAAAAGTAGTGAAAATAAAAAGATCAATGAAAAGCAAAAAAGAAGTTTTTTGATACCATCGACTAAAAATCATCGAAATCAAGAACAAAAAGAATCCACAGGCCGAAGATACCTTCGCTCTATTCTTTCACAAGAAAAAGATATTGAAGAAAATTATGAAAGATCAGACATGAAAAAAGGGAAAAAGCAAAAACAATACAAAAGTAATACAGAAGTAGAACTGGATTTATTCCTGAAACGTTATTTGCTTTTTCAATTGAGATGGGACGATACTTTGAATCAAAAAATGATCAATAATCTCAAGGTATATTGTCTCCTCCTTAGACTGATAGATCCAAGAAAAATTATTATATCCTCAATTCAAAAGAGAGAAATGAGTTTGGATATAATGTTGATTCAGAAGAGTTTAACTCCTACAGAATTGATGAAAAAGGGAGTATTGATTATAGACCCCATTCATTTGCCTGGAAACGACGATGGGCAATTGATTATGTATCAAATCATAGGTATTTCCTTATTTCAAAAGAGTAAGCACCAAACTAATCAAAAATACCAAGAACAAAGATATGTTTCTAAGAATAATTTTTATGAAGCTAGTTCACCACATCAAAGAATAACTGAAACTAGGCACAAAGCTCATTTAGATTTGCCTGTTCCTGAAAATATTTTATCGTTTAGATGTCGTAGAAAATTGAGAATTCTGATTTGTTTCAATTCAAAGAGTAGGAATGGTGTAGATAGAAATTCAGTATTTTGGAACGAGAATAATGTAAAAAACAGCAACCAAGTTTCGTCTGATAATAAACATCTGGATAGAAAGAAAAAGAAATTAATTAAATTAAAGCTTTTTCTTTGGCCTAATTATCGATTAGAAGATTTAGCTTGTATGAATCGTTCTTGGTTTGATACCAATAATGGCAGTCATTTTTGTATATTAAGGATAGAGATGTATCCACGAATTTTGAATTCGTGAATAATACACTTTTTCACTATATGCTTACTATATACTTACTATATGCTTATAAAGTATATGAAAGCAACCAAATACACACATCACATGTCTTACATTTCATTCGAATAGCTAATACGAAATTTGTCTAAATTAGATCGCAAAAGAAATCAACAGAACCTGCTTCATTTTCGGTCTAAATTCTTCGATGCGAAAAAGTACCAATCCTTTTCTATCCTCTATCTAAATTCAATTTTAAATTGGTTGTATTGATTGATTTTACTTCAGAAAATTTAGGAGTTCCTAAATTGAATTGTATATACCACATTAAAATGAATGGCATTATTATTACTGATCAGTAAAATCCATATCTGTAAAAAAAGGGAGCAAAGGCGTTTTTTATGGTCAAAAATTCATTCATTTCGATTATTTCTCAAAAAGAAAACGAAGAAAACAGAGGGTCTGTTGAATTTCAAGTATTCAGTTTCACTACTACAATAAGGAGACTTACTTCACATTTGGAATTGCACAAAAAGGACTCTTCATCTCAGAGAGGTTTGCGAAAAATTTTGGGAAAACGTCAACGTCTGCTGGCTTATTTGTCAAAAAGGAATATAGGGCGTTATAAAGAATTAATCGGTGAGTTGGGTATTCGAGAAATAAAAACTCGTTAATTTGAAGTGTGATACCATAATTTGAAGTGTGATACCATTTAAACTTATTCATTTCAATTTTGATGAACTTCTTTTTACTTTCAGAAACGCACGGAAGAATGACTCGAGAAAAAAAACTTATGATTGCATCAACTACAAGAAAAGACCTCATGATAGTCAATATGGGCCCTCACCACCCATCAATGCATGGTGTTCTTCGACTGATAGTTACTCTCGACGGTGAAGATGTTATTGACTGTGAACCAATATTGGGTTATTTACATAGAGGGATGGAGAAAATTGCGGAAAATCGAACAATTGTACAATATTTGCCTTATGTAACGCGTTGGGATTATTTAGCTACTATGTTCACAGAAGCAATAACTGTAAATGGACCGGAACAGCTAGGTAATATTCAAGTACCTCAAAGGGCTAGCTATATCAGAGCTATTATGTTGGAATTGAGTCGTATCGCTTCCCATTTGTTATGGCTTGGCCCTTTTATGGCAGATATTGGGGCACAGACTCCTTTCTTCTATATTTTTCGAGAACGAGAATTGATATATGACCTATTCGAAGCTTCCACCGGTATGCGCATGATGCATAATTATTTTCGTATCGGAGGAGTAGCTGCTGATCTACCTCATGGCTGGATAGATAAATGTTTGGATTTTTGCAATTATTTTTTAACCGGGGTTGCTGAATATCAAAAGCTTATTACACGGAATCCTATTTTTTTAGAACGAGTTGAAGGCGTAGGCATTATTGGCGCAGAAGAAGCACTAAATTGGGGTTTATCAGGATCAATGCTACGAGCTTCCGGAATACAATGGGATCTTCGTAAAGTTGATCGTTATGAGTGTTACGATGAATTTGATTGGGAGGTTCAATGGCAAAAAGAAGGGGATTCATTAGCGCGGTATTTAGTACGAATCAGTGAAATGACAGAATCCATAAAAATTATTCAACAGGCCTTGGAAGGAATTCCAGGGGGACCCTATGAGAATTTAGAAATCCGACGCTTTGATAGAATAAAAAACCCTGAATGGAATGATTTTCAATATCGATTTATTAGTAAAAAACCTTCTCCAACTTTTGAATTGTCGAAACAAGACCTTTATGTAAGAGTTGAAGCACCAAAAGGCGAATTGGGAATTTTTATGATAGGAGATCGGAGTGTTTTTCCTTGGAGATGGAAAATTCGACCACCGGGTTTTATCAACTTGCAAATTCTTCCTCAGTTAGTTAAAAGAATGAAATTGGCTGATATTATGACGATACTAGGTAGCATAGATATCATTATGGGAGAAGTTGATCGTTGAAATGATAATTGATACAACTGAAATACAAACTATCAATTCTTTTTCCAGATTGGAATCCTTAAAAGAGGTCTATAGGATCATATGGATGCTTGTCCCTATTTTTACTCTTGTATTAGGAATCACACTAGGTGTACTAGTAATTGTTTGGTTAGAAAGAGAAATATCTGCAGGAATACAACAACGTATTGGACCTGAATACGCCGGGCCTTTAGGAATTCTTCAAGCTCTAGCAGATGGTACAAAACTACTTTTCAAAGAGAATCTTCTTCCATCTAGAGGCGATACTCGTTTATTCAGTATCGGGCCATCCATAGCGGTCATATCCATTTTACTAAGTTATTCAGTAATTCCTTTTAGCTATCGACTTATTCTAGCGGATCTTAGTATTGGTGTTTTTTTATGGATCGCCGTTTCAAGCCTTGCTCCCGTTGGACTTCTTATGTCGGGATATGGATCAAATAATAAATATTCCTTTTTAGGTGGATTAAGGGC